GTGAAGTATGGAAAGAGATCAAATTCGAGTTCGAACCAGTGGATAAGATAGATAAACAGAAATAGATAAACAGATAAGAACTAGGTTCGCATAATTCAGTAATTTCTGTTTGTTCTCCTAATTGATTGATTGCAATTAAACTCGGCCCAATCCTTTTCCTAAAAAAAAAGGATTGGGCCGAATAAAGAATGACCATCCTATACATTGTTGGATCCATAGGATTAATTATAGATCCTTGGGATTGGTGGATCATTTTCTATCCCGCAGTTTCAGGCTATAGATCAAGCCAAGGGGGGCTCCTCTCTACCTACCCTGTATATTGTCTTTTTCATTTCATGTTGCAATAGAAACTTATTATTTGATTATATGATACGAGATTATACGAGAATGAATTCTTCATTTTATTTATAGGTTTATAGTATAGGAAGAAACAACTATTTATCTTTTTATCTTTTCGATGAGAATTTTTTTGTACATGACATGAGAGAAACCTCTTTTTATATTTCTAATTGAGGATTCTAGATTCTATCATAATATATATATCAATATATATATTGATAGCGATACCCGGAATTCCCCCAAAAAAGAATCATTTCTTTCAATACTCACCCGTTGTTAGTTAACAATTCCAATGATTGGATCATATGCTTAATTCTGATAGGAAATAAAATAGTAAAATGATTATTCATCGAATGACTATTCATCTATTATATTTTCATCAAATAGGGAGCAAGAAGACTCTATGAAAAAGTGGTGGTTCAATTCGATGTTGTCTAAGGAGAAGTTAGAACATAAGTGTGGGCTAAGTAAATCAATGGATAGTCTTAATGCTGTTGGACATACCGGTGGAAGTGAAGAGCCCATTCTAAATGATACGGAGAATAACATTCCTAGTTGGAGTGATAGTGGTAGTTATAGTTTCAGAAATGTTGATTATTTATTTGATATCAGGGATATTTGGAGTTTTATCTCTGATAACACTTTTTTAGTTAGGGATGGTAATGGTGACAGTTATTCTGTATATTTTGATATTGAAAATCAGATTTTTGAGATTGACAATAATAGTTTTTTTCTGAGTGAACTAGAAATTTTTTTTTCCAATTATTTGAATAGTAGGTCTAAGAGTAACAATCACGACTATTATCATTATATGTATGATACTCAATCTAGTTGGAATAATCACATTAATAGTTGCATTGATAGTTATCTTCGTTTTGAAGTCAGTATTCATAGTGACACTTTCAGCGGTACCGACAATTACAGTGACAGTTACATTTCTAGTTTCATTTGTACTGAAGGCGTAAGCGGTAGTCAAAGCAGGAATTCTAGTATAAGAACTGGTGGTAACAACCGCGATTTCAATATAAGAGGAAGATCTAATGATTTTGATATAAATAAAAAATACAGAAATTTGTGGGTTCAATGCGAAAATTGTTATGGATTAAATTATAAAAAATTTTTTAGGTCAAAACTGAATATTTGTGAACAGTGTGGATATCATTTGAAAATGAGTAGTTCAGATAGAATCGAACTTTTGATTGATCTGGGCACTTGGGATCCCATGGATGAAGATATGGTCTCTATGGACCCCATTGAATTTCATTCAGAGGAGGAACCTTATAGAGATCGTATCGATTCTTATCAAAGAAGGACAGGTTTAACTGAAGCTGTTCAAACAGGCATAGGTCAACTAAATGGTATTCCCATAGCAGTTGGGGTTATGGATTTTCAGTTCATGGGGGGTAGTATGGGATCCGTAGTAGGCGAGAAAATCACCCGTTTGATCGAGTATGCTACTAATCGATCTCTACCTGTCATTATTGTGTGTGCTTCTGGGGGAGCACGTATGCAAGAAGGAAGTTTGAGCTTGATGCAAATGGCTAAAATATCTTCTGCTTCATATAATTATCAATCAAATAAAAAGTTATTCTATGTATCAATCCTTACATCTCCTACAACTGGTGGAGTAACTGCCAGTTTTGGTATGTTAGGAGATGTTATTATTGCTGAACCCAACGCCTACATTGCTTTTGCGGGTAAAAGAGTAATTGAACAAACATTGAATAAAACAGTACCCGACGGTTCACAAGCGGCTGAGTATTCATTCCATAAGGGCTTATTTGACCCAATCGTACCGCGTAATCTTTTAAAAGGTGTTCTGAGTGAGTTATTTCAGCTGCACGGTTTCTTTCCTTTGAATAAAAACGCAAAAAAAAAAATATCGAAATAAAATGAAAATATAGAATAGAAGTGATTTCTATGTCTATCAAGAACTCCCATTTTTTACTTTTTTACTAGGAATCTTTGTTTGTTGGATTGAATTAGTTTAGTTAGAGTCGCGAACTTATAAAAAACTTGTTAATTTTAATAAAAAACCTTTTCTTTTATTATATTAGAAAGATAGAAAGAATAAAAGAAAAGGATGGGGGAATAAGAAAATTTCTTAAACTTAAAGCGGATTATCATATATATTTGTCTAAAAAGATGAATAGGTACACTTCATTTAGTTCTCATTCCTTGCACTTATTAACTACTTAAATATTAATATTATTTAGAATAGTTTCTATATAATAGAGATACTTATCATAAGATATCTTTATAATAGGTACAAATATGAAATCGAGGTACCCATTCTATGACAGATCTTAACTTACCCTCTATTTTTGTCCCTTTAGTGGGCCTAGTATTTCCTGCGATTGCAATGGCTTCTTTATTTCTTCATGTCCAAAAAAATAAGATTGTCTAGATCCGATGGGACCAAATTTCATCAATTTATTTCAACACTGAATAATAATACAGATATTTGTTTAGTGTAATATGGGACAATATGTGGCTTTTTCCGAACACAAACGTGTTATGCATGCGGATACATGATATCCGCATAAATGTATGTATATGATATGCGGGTATATCTGGTTAAAAATGATCGGCGAATATTTTTATAATAGAAAGTATATGTATCTAACCAATTATTCCTAATGGTTCATATCAGACTAGTGCTAGTTGATGAAAGTTACTTCGGCATCATGAAAAGTAAAGTCCAATTTTTTCTCAATTCCAATCGAATGCAACTGGATCTAGTATAGTATGAACTGGCGATCAGAACATATATGGATAGAACTTATAACAGGGTCTCGAAAAGCAAGTAATTTTTGCTGGGCCTGTATCCTTTTTTTAGGTTCACTAGGATTCTTAGTGGTTGGAACTTCTAGTTATCTTGGTAGGAATCTGATACCTGGATTTCCATCTCAGCAAATCATTTTTTTTCCACAAGGAATCGTGATGTCTTTCTATGGGATCGCGGGTCTATTCATTAGTTCATATTTGTGGTGCACAATTTCATGGAATGTAGGTAGTGGTTATGACCGATTCGATAGAAAAGAAGGAATAATGTGTATTTTTCGTTGGGGATTCCCTGGAATAAATCGTCGCATCTTCCTTCGCTTCTTTATGAAAGATATCCAATCAATCAGAATGGAAGTTAAAGAGGGTCTTTTTCCTCGTCGTATTCTTTATATGGAAATCAGAGGCCAAGGAAACATGCCCTTGACTCGTACTGATGAGAATTTGACTCCGCGAGAAATTGAGCAAAAAGCTGCTGAATTGGCCTATTTCTTGCGCGTACCAATTGAAGTATTTTGAAATGAACCGAACGAAGAATGAATGTTTTCTCCATATAATAAAAGGAGCTTGCTAATTTCCTTTTTTTTTAATACAATTGAAGTTTCCTCAAACTGTTCATTCGAGAAAAACATGTTAGATTCCATTTCCTCGTTCCGTTGACGCAACAACCCGCTAGAATAAAACAAAAGCTGGGGAACGTATATGGAACAACTACAACTATTCCAACTATAATATAATAAATATAATAAACTATAATAAGAATACATTTTTTCTATACCAAAACCTTTTTGTATGCGTATTTGTATGCGTATAGGGCCCAACTCAATTCTTTTATACTAGTAAAAAGTCTAATAAGTCTAATTAAGTATGAATTCATCAAATATCCGAATATGTATTTCGTAATACAGAATTAATCCTTTTAGGTTAAGCCTCAGATTTTGAACTGATACCGTATTCCTGTGCTGTGGTTAGACGGTGCAACATTTCGAAATAATTAATGGAATTGATCCGGGAGGGTTTTTCGAGTATTTATTGAAAGGAATAAATGAAGATGAAATTTGTTCGAATTTTCCCAATTGAGATACCCGGAAATCCAATTTACTTAATTTCTAATTTATTTACTTTTTATATATTAGAAATCTATTTCTCTATCTATTTATTTCTAATTTTTTTTCATCCGAAAAAGGACCCTTATTTTATTTCTATATTCCTTAATTCCTTCTGGATCTAAGGAGTCAATTATTATACAAAAATGGGAATAGATCCATGGGTTCCATACCTTGTTATAGAACTTGTGCTTTAGAGAAACATCAGATCAGATAGAGTTGACAAATGAAGCAGTTCATTAACAATTCACAGATAAAAAAAATGAAAAAAAAGAAAGCATTGATTTCCCTCCCATATCTTGCATCTATAGTATTTTTGCCCTGGTGGGTCTCTCTCTCATTTCAAAAAAGTCTCGAACCTTGGATTATTAATTGGTGGAATACTAGGCAATCCGAAACTTTTTTGAATGATATTCAAGAGAAAAATGTTCTAGAAAAATTCCTAGAATTAGAAGAACTATTCTTGTTGGATGAAATGATAAAAGAATACCCAGAGACGCATATACAAAATATACAAAAGCTTCGTATAGGAATACACAAGGAAACGATACAATTGGTCAAAACACACAATGAATATCATTTCCATATCATTTTGCATTTTTCGACAAATATAATATGTTTCGCTATTTTAAGCGGTTATTTTATTCTGGGTAATGAAGAACTTGTCATTCTTAATTCTTGGGTTCAGGAATTCTTCTATAACTTAAATGACACAATAAAAGCTTTTTCGATTCTTTTAGTTACTGATTTATGGATTGGATTTCACTCGACCCATGGTTGGGAACTAATGATTGGTTCGATCTACAATGATTTTGGATTGGCTCATAACGACCAAATTATATCTGGTCTTGTTTCCACTTTTCCAGTTATTCTAGATACAATTGTGAAATATTGGATCTTCCGTTTTTTAAATCGCGTATCTCCTTCGCTTGTAGTCATTTATCATTCAATGAATGAATGAAGAACTTATTTGATCTCCTGATATCAATCCAAATTTTTCTTCGCGCATAAAGAAAGCATTTTCCATTTGACTTATTCTTTCTTTATACTTCTACCTCTTCAAGGTATTTGTCCTATTTCAATAGAATTATTTCAGTACAATGGCAGACTCGTGGATAGGGAACTATACTAGCTACCTATCTAATTTATTGTATAAATTCCTGGATGAATGGTTGGATCATGCAAAATAGAAATACTTTTTCTTTTTCTTGGGTAAAGGAACAGATCACTCGATCTATTTCTGTATCGATCATGATATATGTAATAACTCGAACATCTATTTCAAATGCGTATCCCATTTTTGCGCAGAAAGGTTATGAAAATCCACGAGAAGCAACTGGGCGAATTGTATGCGCCAATTGCCATTTAGCTAATAAGCCTGTGGATATTGAAGTTCCGCAAGCTGTACTTCCTGATACTGTATTTGAAGCAGTTGTTCGAATTCCTTATGATATGCAACTGAAACAAGTTCTTGCTAATGGTAAAAAAGGGGCTTTGAATGTAGGGGCTGTTCTTATTTTACCCGAGGGATTCGAATTAGCCCCCCCCGATCGTATTTCCCCCGAGGTGAAAGAAAAGATAGGAAATCTGTCTTTTCAAAGTTATCGTCCCAATAAAATAAATATTCTTGTAATAGGTCCTGTTCCAGGTCAGAAATATAGTGAAATCGTCTTTCCCATTCTTTCCCCCGACCCTGCTACGAAGAAAGACGTTCACTTCTTAAAATATCCCATATATGTAGGTGGGAATAGGGGAAGGGGTCAGATTTATCCTGATGGGAGCAAGAGTAACAATACAGTCTATAATGCTACATCCGCGGGTATAGTAAGCAGAATAGTACGCAAAGAAAAAGGAGGATATGAAATAATCATCGTTGATGCATCGGATGGACACCAAGTGGTTGATATTATACCTCCAGGACCAGAACTTCTTGTTTCAGAGGGTGAATCCATCAAGCTTGATCAACCATTAACAAGCAATCCTAATGTAGGGGGATTTGGTCAGGGAGATGCCGAAATAGTGCTTCAAGATCCATTACGCGCCCAAGGCCTTTTGTTTTTCTTGGCATCCGTTATTTTGGCACAAATTTTTTTGGTTCTTAAAAAGAAACAGTTTGAAAAGGTTCAATTATACGAAATGAATTTCTAGATCCAGAGATTCCTTACCATCAAGTTGGTAAAAAACGCGGAATTCTTGTCGATCAATACAATTAAATATATATGACCAAAAAATTCTGTAAATCCCTTTGCTTGCTTTGTTTATACTATTTTTTCGGGATGTATGGAATTCTTTACTTGTATTCCATTCCTAGCACTAGACAATAGGCATACAAAAACAAAGGAAGAGGAGACAGGGCAAGGACGGGATAAATGAAAGGAAGGGTACTGGATTATAAGTCTTACTAATCTTCTATTCGACACAAGAAAAAGGACTTTGTACCCTTTCTTGTGTCGTCTTGTATCGAAATAATAATGATTTTTTTCTTGTTCGCCAAAGATTACTATTTCTTCGTTTCCGGGTCTATCGGAATTCCTTTGTTTAGATTCATAAGAAGTAGTAGACAAACAAAAAGGGTTAGGGGGGGTAATTCATCGAGCAAACGAAACTTTTTCTATTATTCAATTAACTTCAACGTAGAATAGCACTTTTTTATAAAAGAAAAAGAAAAATTATTCAAACAAAAAAATTGACTTTAACTCTTTTTATTGAGATTTTATTGAGAAGCGGATTAGATTTTATTTTTACGCATACCCCAATCCTTTTTCTTTCATCACCTTTTTTATTTTATCTTTTTTTTTATAGAGTAAGGTTCTATTAGTTTAGTATGGAAATGATTTGCAGGATGTCTCATCCGTTTAAATCCATATAATTATCCAGAAAATCGATTGATTCCTTCTTGTTGCTTCTCGTAAGAGTTAATATTATATTATGGAGAAACGACAGAGCCTATAAATCAATCAATAGAAATAGATTCAATTCCGTTGTTCAAAAACATCATAAGAAACAAAGGAATAAAGTGGTTTGAAAGATCAGAGCAAAGGATCCATTTTGTCATTTCTACGAAAATTTTGATTATGTTGACTGGATAACTTTCCTATTTGTATGTTATGGAATAGATCAAAGTCTCATCTCGCTCTAAGAGTAAGCACTCAGCGGTACCTTACGCCTTTCTTTTATTATAGGCGTAAGGTACCGCTGAGTGCTTACTTTTTCATGTCTACAATCCAGTTCATCTGATTACTACAGAGATGAACCCAATCCGGAATATGAA